TACGTCCATTGTAAATAGTAGTGATAGTTACATTTATAGTTCGATTTATGGTGAAATTAGAAAAAATAGCGAAGGGGAGGGTTCGGGTATACTAACCCACGCGGAGGTTAGTGATTTTACTTTAAAAGAAAGTTCTAATGATACCGATGTAAGTCAAAAATATAGGGATTTGTGGGTTCAATGCGAAAATTGTTATGGATTAAATTATAAGAAATTTTTGAAATCAAAAATGAATATTTGTGAACAATGTGGATATCATTTGAAAATGAGTAGTTCAGATAGAATCGAACTTTCGATCGATCCCGGTACTTGGGATCCTATGGATGAAGACATGGTTTCTCTGGATCCCATTGAATTTCATTCCGAAGAAGAACCTTATAAAGATCGCATTGATTCTTATCAAAGGAAGACAGGATTAACTGAGGCGGTCCAAACCGGCATCGGCCAACTAAATGGCATTCCCGTAGCAGTTGGGATTATGGATTTTCAATTTATGGGGGGTAGTATGGGATCCGTAGTCGGGGAAAAAATTACTCGTTTGATTGAGTACGCCACCAATAAGTTTCTACCTCTTATTATAGTATGCGCTTCCGGAGGGGCGCGCATGCAAGAAGGAAGTTTGAGCTTAATGCAAATGGCTAAAATTTCGTCTGTTTTATATGATTATCAATCAAATAAAAAGTTATTTTATATATCAATCCTTACATCTCCTACTACTGGCGGGGTGACGGCGAGTTTTGGTATGTTGGGTGATATCATTATTGCCGAACCCAATGCCTACATTGCATTTGCGGGTAAACGAGTAATTGAACAAACATTGAATCAAACAGTACCTGAAGGTTCGCAAACGGCTGAATACCTATTCGAGAAGGGTTTATTCGACCTAATTGTCCCACGTAATATTTTAAAAAGTGTTCTGAGTGAGTTACTTGCGTTCCATGCTTTCCTTCCTTTGAATCAAAATTCAATAGAGAACTAAGTAAAATTATTTGTTTTTTAGCAAATTAAGTAGTTAGTTTAGCGGAATAAAAGGAACTAAGAATGGAATTTTTGTTGTTTTCATACAATCTAACTGTAGAAAGAATCAAAAGGTTGGGATAATTCTTTTTTTTTTTTTTTAAACTATATTTTGATTACTAATTAAGAAGTCTTTATCAAAAAAAAGGGTGAATTCTTCAAATTAGGAAAACAAAACGAATTTCTTCTTATCGTCGAGATTTTTTCTTTTTCTCTATTTCCATTTACCGAAAATCCTGTTTTAGCTAACAACCCCTATTGGTTCGGATTTTAATGAATCTTTCAATAATGTTTAGGAAAATCTTTCTTTATTAATATTTAATATTAAATTAGAAGACACGAAGAAGAATAAAAGACAAAAAAATCAAGAACAAAGGGGGATTTTCCTGCATATCTTTCGTGTAGAAAGATTCGAAAGATGAATAAGTTCCTTTAGTTAGTTCTAGATTTCTTGTGTTTATTCTATATATTAACATTAACTTAGGTAGTTAACTATATATTTATCTATATATTATAGATAGTTAACTCTATACTAAAGATAGTTAACTCTATACTAAGAATTTCAAATTGAATTAAATTCATAATAATTCAAATTCTTAATTATAATTTAGTATAACTATAATTTAGTATAACTATAATTTAGTATAACATTTAGTATAACATAGTATAAAAAATGTTTATTTTTAAATAAACAATAACAAGTACAAATAATAAATTGAGGCACCCATTTTATGACAACTTTCAGCTTTCCTTCTATTTTTGTGCCTTTAGTAGGCCTACTATTTCCGGCAATTGCAATGGCTTCTTTATCTCTTCATGTTCAAAAAAATAAGATTATTTAGATCCGGCGGGGCCTAATTTCTTCCATTTTTTTTTTTTCAAAACACAGATATCTATTTAATTGAATTCGGTATAATATGTCATTTTTGCCGCATAGAAAGATAAAGGAAAGAATTCTAACACCTGCATGAGAGTATGAGTAAATTAATTCTAGCTGTTTTCAAATCGACCAGGACACCGAATGGCTGAAAGAGAAAGACCGGGGATCTCTATCTATATCTATAGTGGGATCATATCATATTCATATAAGGGGTATCTTATGATTTTAGCTCTAACCAATTTAAATTTGATGACTTACTCCACTTACTCGTAAAGGTTCTAGTGCTAGTTGATGAGAGTTACTTGGTAAACAAAAAAAGTAAAGTCAAATTAATTTGAGGTATGCTCTAAATTACAAAAAAATTTAATCGGATCAAGTATGAGTTGGCGATCAGAACATATATGGATAGAACTTATAATGGGGTCTCGCAAAATAAGTAATTTCTGCTGGGCTTTTATCCTTTTTTTAAGTTCATTAGGATTCCTATTGGTTGGAACTTCGAGTTATCTTGGGAGAAGTTGGATATCTTTTTTTCCGCAAGGGATCGTGATGTCTTTCTACGGAATCTCGGGTCTCTTTATTAGCTCCTATTTGTGGTGCACAATTTCATGGAATGTAGGCAGTGGTTATGATCGATTTGATAGAAGGGAAGGCATAGTGTGTATTTTTCGTTGGGGATTTCCTGGAAAAAACCGTCGCATATTCCTCCGATTCCTTCTAAAAGATATTCAGTCCATTCGAATAGAAGTTAAAGAGGGTATTTATGCTCGTCGTGTTCTTTATATGGACATCCGCGGACAGGGGGCCATTCCTTTAACTCTTACTGATGATAATTTGATTCCGCGAGAAATTGAACAAAAGGCTGCTGAGTTGGCCTATTTCTTGCGTGTACCGCTTGAAGTATTTTGAGAAATCCGTGAAAAAGAAATGCCTTTCTCAGCAGGAGGGAAAAATGAAAAGAATCTTCCTTTTTCGATAACATAACAAAATTTAAATGTGAAGTTTCATCAAAAGGCTCATTCGAGTCAAAGCGGACGGAACAACCATAAAATGAAACTCTTTTTGTGGTTTTTTTTATACGTATGCAAATCCAGGAAACTTAATTCAAACAAATAACAAATCGAAATAATTCATATATCAAACCATTTCGGTATAAAGAAATTGATCCTTTTTTGTTAAGTTTAATAATTGTTAGAATTGTTACTTTAAATCCAGATAAATCCTATCTTGTAATTTTTTTTTTCAATCGATGTTTCTTTTTATCCTTTATTTTATGTTCTTTAATAACCAATCCAAAAAGCACAATTACATTTTATCACTAGCCAATTTCGGTTCTTTTTTGTCACGTTGATTATCGTAATCTCTTTTCGTCAATTATTCTATTCCTGACTGTGAGTAATCCACGAATTTGTTTTGAAATATTGGCTATTTTGATACAACGGGAATTCTTTCGTCTCAAAATTTAACTAATATTCATTACTTTCATTACTTTTTCATTACTTAAAGGGGGTCTTTCGATCCTTCATCCAAAGGAGACAATTGTTGACCGATTGAGGTATCGTGAAACAATATTTGTTTAGTATTTCTTCATTCGAAGTGCCTTCTTAGTTGATTTCTATCTTCTTTCTAGATTCAATAACAACAAAGAAAATCAATTGAATTTATAGGTTTCATATCTTGTATATAACTCATGCGTGAAAGAAATATTCGATTGCATAGAGTCAACAAACGAGGTGGGTTAGTTAACAATTCACCGATCAAAAAATGACAAAAAAGAAAGCATTTACTCCCTCGTTAAAGCTTCTATTTATAGTATTTTTGCCCTGGTGCCTTTCTCTCTCATTTAATAAAAGCCTGGAATCTTGGGTCACTAAGTGGTGGAATGCTGGGCAATCAGAAATTTTTTTGAATGATATTCAAGAAAGGGGAATTCTAGAAAAATTCATAAAATTAGAGGAACTCCTCGTCTTGGAGGAAATGGTCGAAGAATACTCGGAGACACATCTACAAAAACTTCGTATAGCAATCCAAAAAGAAATGATTCAATTAATCAAGATACACAATGAAGATGGGATCCATACGATTTTGCACTTCTCAACAAATATAATCTGTTTTTTTATTCTAAGCGGTTATTCCATTTTGGGTAATCAAGAACTTGTTATTCTTAACTCTTGGGCCCAGAAATTCCTATATAACTTAAGCGATACAGTCAAAGCTTTTTCTATTCTTTTAGTAACGGATTTGTGTATCGGATTCCACTCACCCCACGGTTGGGAACTAATGGTTGGCTCTATATACAAACATTTTGGATTTGTTCATAATGATGAGATTATATCTGGTCTGGTTTCCACTTTTCCAGTCATTCTGGATACCATTTTTAAATATTGGATTTTTCGTTATTTAAATCGCGTATCTCCTTCACTTGTAGTTATTTATCATTCAATGAATGACTGATAGAAGATCTACATAATTAATCTAATTAGATTAGAATGTTTGTTACTTTGTAGTTGTACCTAACTAAATCATTAAAAATCGCACTTAGGCCTTCTATTTCGACCCATTTTGGAGGTTCATCTTATATTATTCCATTTAATTTATTCCCCAGTAACTAGCAGAATCGTGGATAGGAAACTATATTAGCGACTTACCCCATTTATTGTAGAAATTTTGGGATCAAGATTGGACCATGGAAACTCGAAAGACTTTTTATTGGATAAAGGAACAGATTACTCGATCTATTGCCGTATCGCTCATGATATATATCATAACTCGGACAGCCATCTCAAATGCATATCCTATTTTTGCACAACAGGGTTATGAAAATCCACGAGAAGCGACTGGGCGGATTGTCTGTGCCAATTGCCATTTAGCAAGTAAGCCCGTCGATATTGAGGTTCCACAGGCAGTACTTCCTGATACTGTATTTGAAGCAGTTGTTCGAATTCCTTATGATATGCAACTGAAACAAGTTCTTGCTAATGGTAAAAAGGGGGGTTTGAATGTAGGGGCTGTTCTTATTTTACCAGAAGGGTTTGAATTAGCTCCTCCCGATCGTATTTCTCCCGAGATTAAAGAAAAGATGGGCAATTTGTCTTTTCAGAAC